GAGAAGTAATAGGTAGGGATGACAGGATTTGAACCTGTGACATTTTGTACCCAAAACAAACGCGCTACCAAGCTGCGCTACATCCCTTCAATTGGTCTACAGTGTCATTGTAGAGAATTCCTGTCTTGTTTTCCACATCATTATTTCCTCGATTGATATATACACTTTCTATAGGCATTTCGTCTTTTTGGTCCTATTTAATATTTAAATATAAAAAATAAATTTAATATATTGAATATTTAAAAATAGTAAAAGACTTCTATACGTATGAAATACGGAACGTAACCTATTGTAAAAAGAAATGAGTAGTTTTCGGGAATGCTCGGGAAGAGGGGAACGTTTTTTTATATTTTAAGAAAAAAATATTATATTATTCACCGGATAATTGTACATTGAAATTTCAATTAGGTATTACGTGTACAAGGTTATTAACTGCATATGCATCTGATCATATATGTATTACTATTTTCTATTACAATAAAATAGATTCTTTATAACAAAAAAAGAAGGAAGGAGATATTTCAATGCGAGATCTAAAAACTTATCTTTCCGTGGCACCGGTATTAAGTACTCTATGGTTCGGGTCTTTAGCGGGTCTATTGATAGAGATCAATCGTTTTTTCCCAGATGCGTTGACATTCCCCTTTTTTGATTCTAGTTATTGACACGGTAACAAATAACGAAAATTCGAGAGACAATTAACTATTTGTGACTAATCCTTCGCCCCCTTTTCTCTTTTTTCCCTTTAGAATAAGAGGGAGGAAAGAGAAAAAAGTGGATTCAACAGCCTCGATACTTGGGTTCAAGTTTGAATTAAATAAATTGAATTCAAAAATTAAATAGGGGTGTAGGTAGAATAAACAACGTGGGGTCTAGATCTAGGACAAGACTCTTCTCTTATATAAGGACAAGGTACTTAAATGCAAATGAACTACTGTGATTTGAACTATAGTTTCTAAATCTTTCTTTTTTATTTTTTATATTGATTGCAGTGAAATTTTTCATAATTGGAGTTTAAGTTAGTAACTTCTATTTTTTCCTTCCTTTCTTCTTCGTTTCGGATCGAAAATAGAAGAGTTGAGTAAATCAAAAGGGGATTCATCATGGCCAAGGGGAAAGATGTCCGAATAACGGTTATTTTGGAATGTACTAGTTGTGTTCGAAACGATGTTAATAAGGTATCAACAGGGATTTCCAGATATATTACTGAAAAGAATCGGCATAACACGCCTAATCGACTGGAATTGAGAAAATTCTGTCCATTTTGTTATAAACATACGATTCATGGGGAGATAAAGAAATAGATCGAATAGAACACATTTATAGAACCCTTCCAATAAAGGCGAAAAAATGCATTAGAATAAATATATAACATAGTTAAATATAAACAAACCAAATCCTATTTATTCTAATGCATTTTAGATCCGATCGAAATAGGATTTTCGGGATAAGTAATAAACTAAACAAACCATGGATAAATCTAAGCGACCTTTTCTTAAATCCAAGCGATCTTTTCGTAGGCGTTTGCCCCCGATCCAATCGGGGGATCGAATTGATTATAGAAACATGAGTTTAATTAGTCGATTTATTAGCGAACAAGGAAAAATATTATCTAGACGGGTGAATAGATTGACCTTGAAACAACAACGATTAATTACTATTGCTATAAAACAAGCTCGTATTTTGTCTTTGTTACCTTTTCTTAATAATGAGAAACAATTTGAAAGAACAGAGTCGACCGCCAGAACTGCGGGTCTTCGAGCCAGAAATAAATAGGCTTATTCTTTCTTGACTTGAATCAAAATTCCAATCCGAACTTAAAGGCGGATTCTTTTTTTGTTCAAAAAAATTAAAAATGCAAATTTGATTATCGTGTCGTAAGAAAAAAAAGAATCGGGTAAGAATAAATATTTTTTTGAGTGTGTTTATTCATTTTTACTACCTTTTTTATATTTATTTATCATATCATATTCATTTTGAATCTACCCTCCCGGAGTTCATTCTCCGGGGAACCTCGTTTAAATTATTCCGGTGGATTCTTTACAATAGACTTCTTTTATGATCTCGTTGGAAATCATATAAATACAATTTTTATTTGAGATAGCTAATTGTGCAAGTATTTTACGATTAAGAAGCACCTGCTTCTTATATAGGTCGTGTATTAATCTACTATAACTATAGGATACTCCTATTTCACGAATTGCCGCGTTTATTCGAGTAATCCACAAACGTCGAAAATGTCTCTTTTGCCTATCCCTATCCCGATGAGACGAAACCAGAGCTCTTATTCTCTGTTGAGTAATTGTTCGAGTAAGTCTTGAATGAGCCCCTCGAAAGCTTGATGCAAATAAACGAATTTTTGTTCTACGTCTCCGAGCTACATATCCCCGTCTAATTCTGGTCATTGAATAAATGAAACTTTGACGAATAACTAATATATTTCCTTTTTTCAGTTATTCTTTTTCCCCCTCCTAGTCTATTAATAACAAAGCTTTTTTCCAATGTATAAATTAAAAATTCCAATGGCTTTGGCTACTATAACCTTCCCTACCACTACTTTTATTTTTTCTAGCCATTTCACTTCGAAAAAATAAATTTTATTTTACTAAGTATCAAAATAGACTAAATGAAAAAAACTGGATAAAGAAATAGCGGCTTTCTTCGTTTCTATGGTAACTTCTTAAACGGTGAGGTTTTCTCTATACACCGGAGCCTTTACTTCATTTAATCAATGTTATTGGTAACTTGTATAGTTAACATTCTTTGGCTCTACCCATGAATTATCCAGTAATAGGTCTTTCACGATTAGATCTACTTACACAGTAACGGCATTTAATTATGAAAGTTGGCTGGGTAGCTAACCTTGTTAGTCCGTTCTTGCAAAAGGGAACCTCAGTTTTTAAGTAAGATTTCCTCCGCTTAATGGATAACCATTTGCTACCAATGGAGAATTGCTTCTCATCTTAAATTGAGGTGATTGGATTTGCACCAACGGAAACCATAAATTTAATACACAATAGAATTCATAGATTATCTTTTTTTTTTAGATACTGAATTGAATGGACTTCTTTTTCTATTCTATTCGACGGTATTAATTATTGAGACTGGAAAAGGTTTTCTGTCTTTTATCCCAGCTCATGATCTGAACGAGTCGCACATACACCCTAGTACATGTTCCTCGACGCTGAGGGCATCCCCGAAGCGCGGGGGATTTTGTGACATTTCTGATTGGCTGTCTTGTATTTCTGATAAGTTGTTTAATAGTTGGCATCTTGAATCATATCCTATAATGGGCTGGTTTAGATCAATCCTAACCTGATGATTATGAATTACTTCTATTTCATTTTATAGTAAATTCAGCAAAAAGAGAAAATCTTAAATCGAGGATTTACGCGAAAAAATCCGGGCTATTTTCACTCAACCACCGCTACAAGATCAACAATTCCATAAGCTTGGGCTTCTGTTGCTGACATAAAAACATCTCTTTCCATGTCTTCCGAGACAACCCATAAGGGTTTGTCCGTTCTTTGTACATAAACCCTTGTGAGAGTTTCACGCAGTTTGAGCAGCTCTTCCGCTTCCAGGATAAATTCTCCCGTTTGTGCCTCATAAAAAGAACTAGCAGGTTGATGAATCATTACCCTGATGGTATAACAAAAAGGGGTTCCTCCGTTTTGCATGATGAAGATAAAAGAAAGATAAAGAATATAAAGAATAAAAAAAAAGACAGAATTGAACAACCGTACGGGCATCTTTTATGCATTGCATACGGCTCTATAATTGACCCTTACCTTGCAAAAAAAAATAGGATTTATCAGACCCAGATCGGTAAATGATCAAATTACCACCCTTCCTTTCGTAGGAGTTCCAAAATACTATGATGGTTCCGTTGCTTTATATATTTCTTATTAGATTCTTATTTGGTTTATCTGTGATTCAGCAATCCCAAAGTTGTTTTTTGTAAAAAAAAAAAGAAAAAAGAATCTTGTTTTTTTATTTTCGAACTCTTTTAGAACAAAACTAAGCCCCCGGTGTGAAAATAAAAAAGTTTGTGACGCTGAACTGGAATTTCCAATATACAAAATAGGAAATACCTTTATATCTCATACTACTATCTCGATATATAATCTAATGTTTTGAAAAAACAATAAAAAGTTTTTCTTTTGATATCGAATTTAAAGTGCCATGCTATTATTACTTAATATTCATATGGCGAAGGCATAGTCTTCTTTTTTCTCTCAAATAAAAACCTCATTGGCGCCAAGCGTGAGGGAATGCTAGACGTTTGGTAATTTCTCCTCCGGCCAATATAAAAGATCCCATTGAAGCGGCTAATCCCATGCATATTGTCTGTACATCCGGTCGCACAAATTGCATTGTATCATAAATAGCCACTCCAGGAATTACCCATCCCCCAGGAGAGTTTATAAATAAATATAGATCTTTGGTATCATTCTCGATACTGAGATATACCATAAGACCAATAAGTTGATTCGAGATCTCGCTATCAACCTCTTGTCCTAAAAAAAGTAATCTTTCTCGATAAAGTCGGTTGATTAGGGTCAAATTTATCCCTTAGGAACCGTACAGGCGCCTTTTGGTGCATACGGTTCAACAAAAAATTTCAAAAAAAAAATCAATGTGCAAATTCCAATCTTCTTTATTTGTTCATATTTGTAGAAGGATTTTTCTGACTTCTAACGAAAGGACTTTTCTTCTAGTTTTCAAAAAAAACAGGTTTTATCTTTTACATAGAATATCCTTATAAAATAAGAATCTATTCTATTTTAAATAAATAATGAATATGAATATATAATACTAAAGAAAAAAAGAAGTCACTAAACGTATCGAATTAACTTCTCATTGATATATTGTTTCATCGAGATCCAATCCAAATCACGATGCTGTTTTCTTGTTTCTGAATGGGCCTTGTTAATCTTTTTAGGTTTATGCTCTACTCCGGGTAAAGATCCGCCCGATTTCGATTTGTACATATAGGACAAATGCTTCCATTACCGCTTCCTTTTGTTATGACTTCCCCTTTTTCAATTTTTATGCCCTCCGCCAAAAATTTGATGTATTCGTGCATATTACTCGATTTATTAAGAATTTGAGATGGTTTCTCTTTACAAAAAGAAACCTTTTATGATACAAATAGTAATCATAGATAGATCTATTTCCAACGGGGCTTTTTATAAACGGAGCCTGGATACTTCAGTTTTTTAGTTACATTAAGCTAACCATAAATTATTCTAATTGATAATAGTAATCTGAATTCCCCCCAAAAATGGATCTAATTGCACTTCACGCTCCAAATTTTTGATGATTAAATTAAAATTTCTTAGGCGAAACAGAGGATATCTCGATCGGGGGAGAGAACGGGGAAATCCCGTATGACCCAATATATCTGACAAGTCGCACTATACGTCAACCCAGGATGCATCTTCCTCTCCAGGACTTCGAAAGGGCACTTTTGGAACACCAATAGGCATGAAATGAAAGAAAAAAGAGCTAAGTACTATATTTCACTTTGATGTGGAAACGTAATAATATAAGAAATGGGTTTATTGTTTTTAAAATGTTGTCCTTTATCGTATTTTATCCATATATTAGAAAAATTCATAAAAAAAAACAGAATGAATAAGAAAAAATTATTACGAAAAGGCCCTTCTACTGATGAAGAAGTATGGACACACTCGCTCATAGAAAACGGTATAAACCTCCCCATTGCATATTGCTACTTATTGAGTATAGAATAAATCTGCCTCTCTTTGTTTCTACGAACGAAATTGTTCCATTATTACCAACAGAATAGAACAAATATTAACCCTTGCTCTTAAACCATCCCCTGAACAGGGGAGGTCCATAACATAGTCATAGTATTTTCCAATGCAATAAAGTTACGTAGTGTCTTTTTTTATTTGATCTAAGGGGGATTTCCATGGGTTTGCCTTGGTATCGTGTTCATACCGTTGTATTGAATGATCCCGGTCGGTTGCTTTCTGTCCATATAATGCATACAGCTCTGGTTGCAGGTTGGGCCGGTTCGATGGCTCTATATGAATTAGCAGTTTTTGATCCCTCTGACCCTGTTCTTGATCCAATGTGGAGACAGGGTATGTTCGTTATACCCTTCATGACTCGTTTAGGAATAACTAATTCATGGGGCGGTTGGAGTATTACAGGAGGGGCTATGCCGAATCCCGGTATTTGGAGTTACGAAGGTGTGGCCGGGGCACATATTTTGTTTTCTGGCTTGTGCTTCTTGGCAGCTATCTGGCACTGGGTGTATTGGGATCTCGAAATCTTTTGTGATGAACGTACAGGAAAACCTTCTTTAGATTTGCCCAAGATCTTTGGAATTCATTTATTTCTCGCGGGGGTGGCTTGCTTTGGTTTTGGTGCATTTCATGTAACAGGCTTGTATGGTCCGGGAATATGGGTATCCGACCCTTATGGACTAACGGGAAAAGTGCAATCTGTAAATCCAGCGTGGGGCGTGGAGGGTTTTGATCCTTTTGTTCCGGGAGGGATAGCCTCTCATCATATTGCAGCAGGTACATTGGGCATATTGGCGGGTCTATTCCATCTTAGTGTCCGCCCACCCCAACGTCTATACAAAGGATTACGTATGGGCAATATTGAAACTGTCCTTTCCAGTAGTATAGCGGCTGTTTTTTTTGCAGCTTTTGTTGTTGCCGGAACTATGTGGTATGGTTCAGCAACTACCCCAATCGAATTATTTGGGCCTACTCGTTATCAATGGGATCAGGGTTACTTCCAGCAAGAGATATATCGAAGAGTTAGTGCTGGGCTAGCCGAAAATCAAAGTTTATCAGAAGCTTGGTCTAAAATTCCTGAAAAATTAGCTTTTTATGATTACATCGGCAATAATCCGGCAAAGGGGGGATTATTCAGAGCAGGTTCAATGGATAATGGGGATGGAATAGCGGTTGGATGGTTAGGACATCCTATCTTTAGAGATAAAGAGGGGCGTGAACTTTTTGTACGTCGTATGCCTACCTTTTTTGAAACCTTTCCGGTCGTGTTGGTGGATGGCGACGGAATTGTTAGAGCCGATGTTCCTTTTCGAAGGGCAGAATCTAAGTATAGTGTCGAACAAGTAGGCGTAACTGTTGAGTTCTACGGTGGCGAACTCAACGGAGTCAGTTATAGTGATCCTGCTACTGTGAAAAAATATGCTAGACGCGCGCAATTGGGTGAAATTTTTGAATTAGATCGTGCTACTTTGAAATCCGATGGTGTTTTTCGTAGCAGCCCAAGGGGTTGGTTTACGTTTGGACATGCTTCTTTTGCTTTGCTCTTCTTCTTTGGACATATTTGGCATGGTGCTAGAACCCTGTTCAGAGATGTTTTTGCCGGTATTGACCCAGATTTGGATGCTCAAGTAGAATTTGGAGCATTCCAAAAACTAGGGGATCCTACTACAAGAAGACAGACAGTCTGATATACCATTGCTTTGGTGTCTTTCGACTGTAT